TCGAGTTGTAATCCAATATAAAAGTCAATTGGCTCCGTCAAACTAGCTATATGTTGTGTATTATCAATAATTTCCACAGAAGGTGGTAAGATGATATCTTGAGCAGTTACACATTTAGGGCCCCGAACACAAATAGATGCGTCACAAGTTCCATATAGATTACTTTTCAACACAATTTCTTTCAAATTCATTAAAATTTCGTGTACTGATTCTTGAATACCTATTATAGTAGAATATTCATGTGATATTTTCTCAGATTTTGCACGTGTAATACATGTTCCTTCTATTTCTCCAAGCAAAGCTCTACGCATCGCAATGCCTATTGTGTCGGCTTGACCTTTCATAAGTGGAGAAAGAATAAAGCGTCCATAATAAAGACGTTTACTCTCTGTTCTTGATTCAACACACTTCCACTGCAGTGTCCGAGTAGATACTCTTATTTTCTCTCGAACCATAGTAATATTATAGATAATAGATCAGATCATTGAATCATTTCTTTCTCTTGAAATCTCTTCAATGTTTCTTTCTACACACGTCGTTTTTTAGGAGGTCTACAACCATTATGTGGCATAGGGGTTACGTCCCGTACGAAACTTAATAGTATACCACTTCTACGAATAGCTCGTAATGCTGCATCCCTTCCCAGACCAGGGCCTTTTATCATAACTTCTGCTCGTTGCATACCCTGATCGACTACTGTACGAATAGCATTTCCTGCTGCGGTTTGAGCAGCAAAAGGTGTCCCTCTTTTTGTACCTCTGAATCCACAAGTACCAGCAGAGGCCCAAGAAACCACCCGACCTCGTACATCTGTAACAGTCACAATGGTATTGTTGAAACTTGCTTGAACATGAATAATGCCCTTTGGTATTTTACGTGTACTTTTACGTAAACTAATACGTCTATTACTACGTGAACCAATTCTTGGTATAGGTTTTGCCATATTTTATCATCTCATAAATATGAGTCAGAGATCTATGGATATATCCATTTCATGTCAAAACAAATCCTTTCATTTTGTTATTTGTCAATCGATTCTTTTCGTTCTTTTACTTTGAGTAGGAGGATTATCCTTGTCGTTGTTTATGTTTCGGGTTGGAACAAATTACTATAATTCGTCCCCTTCTGCGGATCAGCCGACATTTTTCACAAATTTTACGAACAGAGGCTCTTATTTTCATATCTGTCATTCCTTATTCTAATTCCGAATCTATTTATTGGAAGAAATTAAGTGTCTTTAAATTTGGAACCTCGAATTGGATTCCGGAATGCTGAAGTTTAAAAATCGTTTAATCAGTTGAATCCTTGTTGCGAAGTCTATAAATTATCCGTCCTCTAGTTGAATCATAACGGCTTACTTCAATTTTAACTCGATCCCCCGGGAGGATCCGTATAAAACTACGTCGTATCCTTCCTGAAACATAACCTAGAATCAGATCGTCATTATCTAAACGAACCCGGAACATACCATTAGGAAGTGATTCAGTAATCAAACCTTCATGAATCCATTTTTGTTCTTTCATTCCAGGTAAAACCCCCTTAAAGTATTAACTAATGGAGGAGTAGCGATATTCGACAAGCCATTCTTTTTCTTTTTTTCACAACTAAGAAGTTTTGGATCCAATTCGGATATTAATATTAGAAGGATTACCATATATAACATAAAATTTCTCCGCCAATTCCTTCTAATCGAGCCTCTCGGTCTGTCATTATACCTCGAGAAGTAGACAGAATTACAATTCCCATTCCGCCTAAAATTCGAGGAATTCGTTGATAATTAGAATAGATTCGGAGACCAGGCCGACTTACTCTTTTTAAATTTAAAAGATTTCTACAAGGTCCTTTACGATTTCTTCTATGTCGCAGAGTTAAAACAAAAAAATAGTTGTGTTTTTCCTGATGTTTTCTTGCGTTTTCGATAAAACCTTCTCGTAAAAGTATTTTAACAATATTTTCGGTCATGTTAGTATATGCTATTCGAACTGTTCCTTTTCTATTCATGTCAGCATTTCGTATAGAGGTTATTATATCAGCAATAGTGTCCCTACCCATGAGGAATTCCAATTAGTTATGCTTTTATATAATCAACATGCTTTTATTAGTTTATTATTTATTTGAATTTAATTATTACTAAAAATTAAAGGGATATACGTGATACATAATCTACTAAAGGAAATTGAATTGATTTTCTTTTTATTCAAATATCCTATTCTAACTATACTATAGTATAGTTGTTTTTTTATAATACTTCTGGGGCTAATGAAACTATTTTAGTAAAATTTAACTGTCTCAACTCTCGAGCGATGGCGCCAAAAACTCGAGTTCCTTTTGGATTTCCTTCGTTATCAATGATAACTGCAGCATTGTCATCATATCGTATTATCATACCATTATCCCGTTTGAGTTCTTTACGGGTACGTACAATTACAGCTCTGATCACTTCTGATCTTTCTAAGGGCATATTTGGAATTGCTTCTTTTATCACAGCAACAATAACGTC